TTAAAAAATCCTGCTTTCTTTAAAACATCATAAACAGTTCTTGTCGGTTTAGCCCCTTTGTCAATGAAATATAAAATATGATCAACATTTGGATAAGTTTTATTATTTATCGGATCATAAAAACCCACTTTTTGAATATATCTTCCTTCTCTTCGGGATCGAACATCAATTGCAACGATTTGATAGATGGCTCATTGGGATAGATGTATAATAGATGTATATAAATATGCCCCCCTCAGAAACGTATAGGAAGTTTTCTCCTCATACGGTTCAAGAACAAAGGATCCATAAATAATTTAACTTTAATTTTAAATTTTTTATTATTTACATAAATATTTACATAAAAATATATTTAATTTGTACTCCTAACTCAAGTTTAATAGTTTTTAAAAAAATTTAAAATTAAATATTTAAAATTTATTGAGCTGTGTATAACTTCTTTTTTGTCTCCTTTTGGATATATATTTTAATATTTATCATTCCGATCCAATTATATTTATCATTCCGATCCAATTATTTAGACAAATTAAAATTAAAATAGTGTTTCCTTGTTTCGGAATTTATTATAATTTATTATATTTGATTTATGCTTTATATAATTTGTTAAATCATTGGGTTTAGACATTACTTCGGTGATCCTTAATCCTTTTAAAATTTTAAAAAAGTAAGCAACATACCTTTTATTCTTTATTTTGTTCTTTATTCTTTATATGGATAAGAGAGAAATTAAAAATAATAATAAAAATAAAGATTAATTCCTTTGCAATACACTATTAATAAATAATAATAAATAAAATTTATTTATTATTTATTTATGATATATTTAATATTTACAAAGTTATTATAACTTAATTGATTTTGAGTAACCCTAGATTATTCCCCCGATAAATGAATCAATCATTTTTGCTCGAGCTACATAAGTATATTTATTTAACAAACCCAAAACAGGTTATTAGCAGAACAAAATATGTCGAGACAAGAACATATTATTATTATATAAAATGGTGGATGCAAGAATCCACATACAATTATGTCCTTCAAGTCGCACGTTGCTTTCTACCACATCGTTTCAAACGAAGTTTTACCATAACATTCTCCTTATATTCTTATAATTTTATTTTGTAATCTTATGCAATTTATTCAATCTGTAACTCCATGTAATAATGAATAATCATTGACTGAACCAATACATAACTCATGCATAAATGTTTATATTTTATATATTTTTTATATTTTATATATATTTATATTTTATATTTTATATATAGATATATATAGATAATTAAATAAAAAAATAAACAAATTAGTTTTAAATATTTAAATAATTAAAATAAATAATTAAGCAAATTTATTGACATTTTTAACAGATACTTTGAGATAATATTTATTTTGGTTTAAGTTTATTGATGAATAACTAATATAAATGGGGCGTGGCCAAGTGGTAAGGCAACGAGTTTTGGTCCCGTTAATTGGAGGTTCGAATCCTCCCGTCCTAGAATGATAATAATAATATAATCAATCATTTTTCATATAACTAATAACTAGAACGACCCTCGCAAATTGCAGATACTAATTTAGTGAGAATAAATTTAATTGAAGCTATAGCATCATTGTTGGTCGGAATAGAAATATCTGCAATATCTGGGTTACAATTTGTATCTATTAAACAAATAGTCGGAATACCTAAAATAACACATTCTCGAAGAACCATATCTTCTTCTTGCTGATCAACAATAATTACAATATCGGGTAATTCCGTCATATATTTTATTCCACTTAGATATTCTTGCAAATTATACAATTTTCTATTAAAAATTGCTGCGTTTCCTTTTGGTATACAATTTAAATTCCCCATATTTTGTCCTGATCTTAATTCTCTTAACTTATTAAGTCTTGTTTCTGTAGTAGTCCAATTAGTTAACATACCACCAAGCCATTTTTTATTAATATAATGGCATCGAGCCACTATGGCTGCTGATGCTACTAAATATGATGATTTATTTTTTGTACCAACGATTAAGAATTCTTTCCCCCTACTTGCTGCATCAAAAACTAAATGGCAGGCTTCTGATAAAAAACGAGCAGTTATAGTAAGATTTATAATATGAATACCTTTATGCTTTGCAGAGATGTAAGGAGCCATTCTAGGATTCCATTTATTAGTACCATGACCAAAAAAAACTCCTGCTTCTGTCATTTCTTCCAAATTAATGTTACAATATTGTCTTATCATTTTCCAATACTTTATATATATTTAATATATATTTATTATAATTATATTTTTATTATATTTTTTTTTTCAAAAAGATTAAGTACAGTACCTTATTAAATAAATAATTGTTCCTATGGAACCTTCTATACAGGATTTAACAGGATTTAACATTTATTAAAAAAAATATATTATTAATTTTTAATGGAACTTGACGGCATGGCCAAGTGGTAAGGCGGAGGACTGCAAATCTTTTATCCCCAGTTCAAATCTGGGTGTCGCCTTATAAACAAAAAAAATATTCTTAATACTGTTTATCGAACTTTATTAATTGTTTGCCCCGTAAAAATATAAAAAAATATAATAAAAGTACAATCATGGGCTCGTTTTGTATAATAGGATTTATAAAAAATGGGATATTAGTGTGGTTTAAAAAGGTATAAATAAGTATTAATAAAATTAATATTATTAATGATTGGTTTCTTAATTTAATTTAATAAAATATTAATAATTAATTATGGGCATAAGATAATAACTATGAGAATAATAAAAAAGTAATAAGTCAGAAATAAAGAAGGTGTGATTTAATCTTAACCCGAAAAGGAAAAGTATAAAAGTATTATGTCGAGATAATTATGTGAAGTTCATTTAAAGATTAGGTAAAGAAATATTATTTGATCAATTAATTGGATCCGGTACTTATTACTTATGGTTACGGGTTTTAAACCCGCATATTCCGCCCTTAATATGATATATGATATGTATAATATGGTTTTTTTTTTAATTTATATGAATTTATGAACAAATTTTATATCTTATTAATAAATTTTGGTTAATTCTGGAACGAGCTGGATTTGAACCAGCGTAGACATATCGTCAACGAATTTACAGTCCGTCCCCATTAACCGCTCGGGCATCGACCCAGGAATCCAGTAAGGATTAATTAAATAAATTATAGATTTATTGATAATACATGATTAAATGATTAAATCCATTTTGTATTTTGTAGTCCACTACCCTCAGGGGAAGTTGAATCCCCGTTACCTCCTTGAAATAGAGATGTCCTGAACCACTAGACGATGAGGGCATATAAATTTTTACTAAGCGAGGTTTATAATAGTTTAGTATAACCATTGGATTTGCTTCTTACAATGGTTAGTCAAATGTTGCGGAGACAGGATTTGAACCCGTGGTCTCAAGGTTATGAGCCTTGCGAGCTACCAAGCTGCTCTACCCCGCGTTGAACAACTGGTGGAAACTTATGGACGAATAATAAAGATTAAATATACATATACAAAATGGTAAAGGAACCTTCTATTCTATATCTCTATAATATATAATTATAATGATATATAACAAGATATAACAAGAAGGTTCCTTACCAACTTGATATTGTTGCGCCTGGTAACAAACATGCATGAACCATTTCTCGAAGTATGTGTCCAGATAGTCCAAAGTCTCTATAGTTCCCTCTAGGTCTTCCGGTTAAAAAACAACGTTTATGAAGACGTATCCGCGAACTATTACGTGGTAGAGACTGCAATCTTACATTAATTTCCCATTTTTTCCTCTTTGAGTAAATTTTGCTTATTTCTTTTTTTAAGGATTGACGAATACAACAATATTTATTTTCCAATTTATGGCGCTTATTATTCCTTTGAATCAAACTTTTTCTTGACATAATGTTCAGTTCCTATTTTTATAAATTATATAGATACAGCTCAAATTATATATGGAAAAATATCATAAGGTATATAAAATTTATTCATAGATTCATATAAATTAATAAATTAAAAAATTAATACAACTTTTATTTTTATGATGTTAAGGCAATAAATAAAACTGCATAAGTGAATATATAACCTAAGGAAAAGTGGTTTAATACAAAACAAATAGTGCTTGTAAAATGAAAATAACTATTTGACTTATATTTTATATGGTATAACATTATTATTAATAATGTTATTTGGTAGAGTACATGTGTTGAGTTACTAAAGATAAAGAAGTAATATTCCCTAATATAAGTTATAACAAGGTCTTATCCTAATTGATCCACGTAGAATTATGTGCTTATAAAATATATTTTATTTTAAATAGATTTGCAGAAATAATTTTTTTTTTAGAATCAAGTCTTACGGGAATAATATTCTATGATCAATAACTCATTTATTTTCAGATCTATACATTTCCTATCTATTATTTGATTTACAAATCCTTTATATTTTAAGGAATCTAGAGTCAAATGGTTTGGCACATAAATGTGGGGGGAGGAAGCAAGATAATTTTGAATCATAGCTTTTGATCTTTCTTTATCTTTAGTAGTAATAATATCTCGGGGTTTGCAACGATAACTTGGTATATCCACTATACTACCATTAACTAAAATGTGTTTATGGTTAATTAATTGTCTGGCTCCAGGAATGGTCGAAGCCATTCCTAATCGGAAAAGTATGTTATCCAAACGCATTTCAAGTAGTTGCAGTAAAACCTGTCCTGTTGACCCTTTTATTTTTACAGCAATATGCACATATTTAAGTAATTGTCGTTCTGTAAGACCATAATGAAAACGCAATTTCTGTTTCTCTTCTAAACGAATACAATATTGTGATCTTTTTCTAGAGCACAATTGGATTTTAAAATCACTTCCAGATTTGGTTCTTTTACTAGTTAGTCCCGGTAAAGCCCCCAGTCGATATATTTTTTTTAAACGAGGCCCTCGGTAACGAGACATATTAAAGGCTCCTTTTTGATTAACTTTAATTTGAATTTGACAAGAAAATATAATCTATAAGCAAATAATAAAATAATATGTATTATAAATGATTTAATAAAGTATATTACTTGAACATATATGTTCATATTGTGTTATAAAAGATAAAATACGGTTATTTATATTCAGATATTTTTGTGAAATAACAGAGTGAATTAGATGATAAAGATATTTATTTTTGTTCAATTATCAATTAATCTTCAAAAAAAAATATAAAATATATAAAACTCTGTAATGAATGTAATGAATTGTTTGATCATGATCATTGATTTTATCTATAGTGATGGAGATTATTTTTTATTATTTTTTGTGGTTATAAATAACCTACTTAACCCAATGGTTAGAGTATTGCTTTCATAAGGCAAGAATCATTGGTTCAAATCCAATAGTAGGTATAACTTATTATATAACAAATTATATAACAAATTCCATGATATCTAATAAGTTTTTATACCCATCTTATTTTTTATTCATCAAATGACTAAATGACTATTCATAAAAGTATAGGGGCAGAAATAATATAATAATCTATGGCTAGTCTTTATGCTATTGGACATACCGGTGGAAGTGAAAAATTTATTATAAATGATGCGGAGAAAAAGATTCATTGTTGGGATCGTTATAATTTAAATTATATTAATTATCTAAATTATTTATTTAATAGTAGCGATATTTGGAGTTTGATCTATGATCAAACTTTTTTATTTATAAATAATAAGGGTGACACTTATTCTGCATATTTTGATATTGAAAATCCTATTATTTCTATTATTTATAGTGAACTTAGTAATTACTACTATTATTATTCTATGTCTGATAATAAATATAATTTCAATAATCACATTAATAGTTGTATTGATATTTATCTTAGTTTTGAAATCAGTATTAATAGTGACATTTACAGTTACATTTATAGTTTTATTTTTATGGAAAGTACAAGTAGTATTGAAATTGTAAATTATAGTAGCAGTTATTTAAATATAATAGAGAAATCTAAAGATTCCAATCTAAATACAAAATACAAACAGTTATGGGTTCAATGTGATAATTGTTATGGATTAAATTATAAAAAATTTTTTAGTTCAAAAATGAATATTTGTGAACACTGTGAATATCATTTGAAAATGAGTAGTTCAGATAGAATAAAACTATTTATTGATCCTGGCACTTGGGAACCTATGGATGAAGATATGATCTCTATAGACCCCATTGAATTTAATTTAGAAGAGGAATCTTATATAGATCGTATCTCTTTTTATCAACTAAAAACAGGTTTAACTGAAGCTGTTCAAACGGGCATAGGTCAATTAAATAGTATTTCCATAGCAATTGGAGTTATGGATTTTCAGTTTATGGGAGGTAGTATGGGATCCGTAGTAGGTGAGAAAATAACCCGTTTGATCGAGTATGCTACTAATAGATCTCTACCTATCATTATTGTATGTGCTTCTGGAGGAGCACGCATGCAAGAAGGAAGTTTGAGCTTGATGCAAATGGCTAAAATATCTTCTGCTTTATATGATTATCAATCAAATAAAAAATTATTATATATATCAATACTTACATCTCCTACAACTGGTGGAGTTACAGCAAGTTTTGGTATGTTGGGAGATATCATTATTGCTGAACCTAATGCCTACATTGCATTTGCGGGTAAAAGAGTGATTGAACAAACATTGAAAAAGACAGTACCCGACGGTTCACAAGTGGCTGAATATTTATTCCATAAGGGTTTATTTGATCTAATCGTACCACGTAATACTTTAAAAGGTGTTCTAAATGATTTATTTAATCTACATGGTTTTATTCCTTTGAATTTGAATAAATATTAAATAAAATAAAAATATAAATTTATAATAAGAATAATCCAATTTATGAATTATATGAAAAAGAGGGTTATCATACATATTCATATATAAGTATAAATATAAAGAGTAAAGAGGAATAGGTATACTTTATTTATTTATACATTCATTCATTATTTATTATTAAAAATTATTAAAAACTTTATATTTTTATTACATCAGTTGGACCTTTGATTAACTTTATTTTTTTATAATGTAAAATTTAAATTATACTTTGTTTTGGTAAATGATTTCATTGTAATTGTAAATCGACATAACATAAATATAATCACGCCCTGTAGGATTTAAACCTACGACATCGGGTTTTGGAGACCCACGTTCTACCGAACTGAACTAAGAGCGCTTTTATTTTTATATATGATTAAAATTATTTTTTTAATTTTTTTAACCCAAAACAAATGTGATATCTCCCTTTTAAAAATTTTTGTGTTGTACAGTGTAATTGTATAAAATAAATTTTTCGTTTTATATATTTTTATTTATTTTTTATTTGGTTTTTATAAAAAAAAAATACAAAATAAAATGAAAAGGAGGTTCATGGCCAAAGTTAAATATATTAGAATTATAGTTATTTTGGAATGTACCTGTTGTGTTCAAAGATGTGTCAATAAAGAATTATCAGGCATTTATAGGTATATTACTCAAAAGAATCGACACAATACACCCAATAAACTAGAATTTAGAAAATTTTGTCGCTATTGCCAAAAGTATACTATTCATGGGGAAATAAAAAAATAGATGGAACGTAGTGCTAGAATAGAAGATTAATAATTTTATATTTTAATTTTATATTTTAACATATCTAATACAAAAATACAAATGTTAAATGAATAAAAAAAATATAAAAAAAATAGGATTCTATAAATTATATTTATTTTTATTATTTTTATATAGTATTATATAAGGAATAATAAAAATATAGTATTATATAAGGAATAATAAAACCATGGATAAATACAAACAAACTCTGAATAAACGTTTAACCTTGATTAGATCAGGAGATCAAATAAATTATATAAACATGAGTCTAATTAGTCGATTTCTGAGTGAACAAGAGAAAATATTATCTAGACGGACAAATAAGTTGACCTTTAAACAACAACGATTAATTACTATTGCTATAAAACAAGCTCGTATTTTATCTTTATTATCTTTTCATAATAATTAAAAACAATTATAGAAAGCATAATTAATAAATTAATATATATATAACTACTAGTCATAAATAATATAAATATACTCCAATCATAATTCAAGTCAAAATTCCCGGAGTCCATTCTCCGGGAAATACTATTTAAATAATTCTTTTTTCCTATATTCATATATAATAGAATATATTAAGTAATAGAATATATTAAGATTTTATTTGAAATAATATCAAAATAATTCTTATTTAATAGGGCTATTTGAAAAATTATTTTATGATTTAGAAGAAATTGGCTTTTGTACATATTTTTTATGAATATGCTATAACTATAGAATAGCCTATCCTTACGAATTATCGAATTTATACGAGTGATCCACAAACGACGAAAATCCCTCTTTTTCCTATTCCTATCTCGATGAGAGGAAACTAAAGCTCTAATTCTTTGTTGAGTAGTTGTTCGAGTAAGTCTTGAATGAGCCCCTATAAAAGTTGATGTAAATAAACAAATCTTTTTACGACGTCTACGAGCTTTATATCCTCGTTTAATTCTGGTCATTGAATCAAATAAAACTTTCAGCCATTCTTTGCCTCCGGTCGATTAATAACAAAACGGATTATTCCCATATATAAAATATAAATTTCAATGTCTTTTGCCACTATAACCTTCCTGACCACGTTATTTATTCAATGTATCTTTTATCTTTCTTGTAAATACTATAAATAAGAAAATAAGAAATAATAATGGGTTACCTCGTTTATATGGCAACTTATTAAACGATGAGATCCTCTCTATACACCGGAGCTTATTTTTTTTTACATTTTAATCATTAATCAAATTTATTACGAACTTGTATAGTTCACATTATTTGGCTCTATATATTTATTTTTAAATTATAAAGTAATATTACTTTTCACAGAAAATTTATCCATAAAGTGACGACATTAAATTATGTTAAATTATGAAAGTTAACAAGATAGCTGACCTTGTTAGTCCGTTTTTTAAATAAAAAAAGGGTAGTAACATAGCCTTTTGCCTCCGCTCAATGGATAACTATTTGTTATCAATGGAAACTTATTTATCATCTCAAACTAATTAAACTAAGTAATTGGATTTGCACCAATATAAACCATAAACATAAATTCATAACATAATTAAAAAATTGTCTTTAAAAAAAAAGTTTAATTTTAAAACTTATGATCTGAACTTAACGAGTCGCACATACACCCTAGTACAAGTTCCTCTACGCTGAGGACATCCTCTAAGAGCAGGAGATTTTATTATATTTCTTATTGCCTGTCTTGTGTTCCTAATAAGTTGTTTAATGGTTGGCATGGTATATCTATATAATCTCATTCTAGATAGAATATAGCAGGTTGGTTTATATTAATCTTAACCTGATGGTTGATTCTTATGTTATTATAAAAATTATAAATTATTTATATTCATATATTTATATTATTTATATGAAATATGAAATATATGAAATTCCCAATATTTTAAATATTTTAATTATCGACTGATACAAGATCAACGATGCCATGAACTTGGGCTTCTTTTGCTGACATAAAAACATCTCTTTCCATATCTTCGGATATAATCCATAAAGGATTGCCCGTTCTTTGTACATAAACTTTTGTTATAGTTTCGCGAAGTTTCAATAATTCTTCTGCTTCCAATATAAAATCCACTGCTTGTGCCTCGTAAAAAAAACTAGCAGGTTGGTGAATCATAACCCTGATTATATATACTGATTATATATATATAACATCATTAACTGTTCTTATATCTATTATTTATATATTGCATGATTTGGTTAAAATAATTAAAATAAATGTTAATTAAAAAATAACAATAAAAAATAGAATTAAACAACCGTACAGGCATTTTTTGTACATTGCATACGGCTTTGTAATGGAATTTATTCTATAAAAAAAATATATAAAAATAATAAATAGAACCTATACAATATAAACCGGATCCATTTGCCACCCTTCCTTTCATACTTTCAGATTAGTTAAAAAGATACTATGATGGTTCTGTTGCTTTATATATTTATCTCGTCTGTAGTTTAGCAATCCCAAAGTTAATTTTTAATATGATATAATAATGATACAATAAAAAAAATTTATTTTCTCTATTTTTTTACTCTTGTGTAAGAATAATGGTTTGTAACGCTAAAATTAATTCTTACTTTACACATAAAATTAGGAATGACCTTTATTTAATACTACTATTTCGATATAAAATATCATGTTATAAAAACCCAATAATAGTTTGTTCATATAGAACTAAAAGTGCCATGCTATTATTACTTATTATTTTATTCATATTCGATTTATATTTTATATACAGCGAAGGCATAGTATTATTGTTTTTTTTTAATAAAAACCCATTGGCGCCAAGCGTGAGGAAATGCTAGACGTTTAGTAATTTCTCCTCCGACTAGAATGAAGGATCCCATTGAAGCGGCTAATCCCATACATATTGTATGTACATCCGGTGACACAAATTGCATAGTATCATAAATGGCTATTCCTGGTATTACCCATCCGCCTGGAGAATTTATAAACAAATAAAGATTCTTAGTAGCATCTTCTATGTTGAGATATACCATGAGACTAACAAGTTGATTCGAGATCTCACTATCAACCTCTTGGCCTAAAAAGAGCAATCTTTCTCGATGAAGTCGATTGATTAGGGCAAATTTGTATCCCTGTGGAACCGTACGTGCACCTCTGGATGCATACGGTTCAAAATAAATTGCGAAAAAAATCAATGTGTTTATTTCAATTCTATTTATTTTTTCATTTCACATTATTTTTATATTACTTTAATTTTATGAACTTATTTAAATAACTTATTATTGATGTATTGTTTGTTTCATCGAAATTAAAAATTAAAATTATGATGCAATTTTATTGTTACTGAATAGGCCCTTTTAAATTATTTTAGGTTATTTTTCTGTTCCGGGTGATATTTGACCGAATTACATTTTAACATATAGGTCAAATGATTCCAGTACCACTCCTAATTTGTATTTTTTTTTTAATTGTTTAATATCCTTAAAAATACAAATACAAGTTGTTATTTTATAAACGGATGAACGGAACCTGGATACTTTATTTTATAAGTACAAGTAAACCATCAATATTTTTTTATTTATAATTTATTTATAATATTAATTATCGTGCTTCACGCTCCAAATTATTGAAGGTTCAATTAATACAATATTAGATTATTGTATTGGGCGAAACAGAGAATACTCAATTGGGAGAGATAACGGGAAAATACCATATGACCAATATGTCTTACAAGTCGCACTATACGTCAATCCAAACTGCATCTTCCTCTCCAGGACTCCGAAAAGGTACTTTTGGAACACCAATGGGCATTAAAATAAAAAAGTTAAGTACTATAAATTACTTTAATATGGAAACGTAATGATAATTTTATTAACTTCATCATTGAACTATTGCATTTAGTAGTTCTTTTAGTAATTCTAGAGTTTTCAATGAGCAGTGAACGAACCTATAAGTTATTGTTGAATATTTTTATTTTAATGTTTTAAAAGTACCCACCAATAAGATTATTTATAAATGTCCTATTACTTTCTATACATATATAAAAATAATTAATAAATAAAATTATGATAAACTTCATAAATTACTTTCTTAATACTTAAATTTTCACTCGTTAATATTTTTATAAATGGTGATAGAACAAAACGATCATAATAAATAAGTTTGTTGTACATTATTGATTAAACTATACACGTCTTTTTTTAGGGGGACGACATCCATTATGTGGCATGGGTGTGACATCACGTACAAAACTTAATAATATACTATTTCTACTAACAGCTCGTAATGTCGCGTCTCTCCCGAGACCTGGACCTTTTATAATAACTTCTGCTAGTTTAATTTTAATACCCTGCTGCTGATCAACTAATGTGCAAATAGCATTAAATGCTGCGACTTGAGCAGCATAGGGTGTTCCTTTTCTTGTACCTCTGAATCCAGAAGCACCTGCGGAAGACCAAGAAACCAATTTACCTCGTATGTCTGTAACAGTTACAATAGTATTGTTGAAACTTGCTTGAACATGAATAACTATTTTTGGTATTCTACATGTATTATTACGTAAAACAATTTTTTCTATAAATTTTTTCATATTTTATTATATCATATTTATAACTTTATAAGGATTAACCCTGTCTCTGTTTATGTCTCGGATTGTAACAAATTACTCTAATTTTTCCTCGTCTACGAATCAAGCAACATTTTTTACAAATTTTACGAACAGAAGTCCTTATTTTCATATTTATACTTATTTTTTTTTAAGTCTATAAATTATACGTCCTCTGGTTGAATTATAACAACTAATTTCGACTTTGACTTTATCTCCAATTAGTATACGTATAAAACTATGTTGAATTCTACCTGAAATATAACCTATAATTAGATCTTCATTATCTAATCTAACTTGGAACATACCGTTGGGAAATGATTCAGTAATTAAACCCTCATGAATCACTTTTTGTTCTTTCATTTTATTTTATCTATTTTACAAATAGTAAGTTAAAGATAAAATTAGGTTATCTTATAAAAATTACCATATATAATACAAAATTTCTCCTCCAATTTTTTCTAGTTTAGCTTCTTTATCTGTCATTATACCTCGAGAAGTAGAAATAATTATAATCCCTATTCCACCTAAAATCTTAATTATTCGTTTATAGTTGGAATATATTCGTAGACCGGGTCGACTGATACATTTTAAATTAATTTTATTTTCTTTCCTAATCTTTCTATATCTTAAGGTTGAAACTAAGAATTTTTTTTTACTTTCTTGATGTTTGCGAACATTTTTAATAAAACCTTCTCGTAAAAGTATTTTAACAATGTTTTTAGTGATATTAGTAGATAATATTCTAACTCTTTCCTTTTTATTTATATCAGCATTTCTTATAGAAGTTATTATATCGGCAATAATGTTCCTGCCCATGACTAAATATAGTTATTGGTACCTCCTAATTTTTATATGATCAACATGTTTAATTATTTAATTATATTAATGAAATACAATATACAATATATTAAATATGAATCATATCTATTTCATATATTTGTATTTTTATACTATTTTAATCTATAAAAAAAAACTATATCTATAAAACTATAAAACTTCGGGTGCTAATGAAACTATTTTAGTAAAATTAAAATGTCGCAATTCCCGAGCAATCGCACCAAAAATTCGAGTTCCTTTTGGATTTCCTTCTTTATCAATTATAACCGCTGCATTATCATCAGATCGTATTATAATTCCGTTGCCTCGTTTGAGTTCTTTACATGTGCGTACAATAACAGCTCTAATTATTTCTGATTTTTCTAGAGGCATGTTGGGAGATGCTCCTTTAATTACAGCAACAATAACATCGCCGATGTTAGCATATTGATGATTACCGGTTCCTACGATTCGAATACACATCAATTCTTGAGCTCCACTGTTATCCGCTACATTCAAAAGGGTTTGAGGTTGAATCATGAATCATATAATTTTTAATTTTATTTAAATATATTATTATAGTTATTTTTTAATTCTAATTTATTATTCTTTTCTGTAAATTATAAATTTAGTTCGTATAGGCATTTTGCATGCAGTTATTTTCATAGCATATTTGGCTACGGTTTCTGATACTCCACTTATTTCATAAAGTATTTGGTTCGGTTTAACAACGGATACCCAATATTCGGGGAATCCCTTGCCTGAACCCATACGTGTTTCTGTAGGTCTTACAGTAATAGGTTTATCTGGAAATATACGTAACCATATCTTTACACCACCACGGCATAAATTTTGTGTCATTGCTCTCCGCCCTGCTTCTATTTGCTTAGCTGTGATCCAAGCAGGTTCTATTGCCTTAAGAGCATATTTGCCAAAACAAATATTATTGCCTCGGCAAGATATTCCCTTCATTCTACCTCTATGTTGTTTACGAAATCTGGTTCTTTTTGGGTTATAGTTGATGGTTGTGTCTTAATTCCATCTCTACTGCAGAGCCCGACATGAGAGTTTATTCTCATCCAGCTCCTCACGAATAAAACAATTAAATAATTAAGTAAATAGTCATACAATAAATTCAATAAAAAAAAATAAATGTTTCGCGGGCGAATATTTACTCTTTATTACTTTATTCATATTTACTATTTAATTTTTATTAATTTTTAGATTAAATTCATGACCATTAAAAAATAAAAAAATAAATTTAGTCTTGGTTTATTCCGCCATCCTAACCAATGAATCATTAGTATTAAGTTGTTAAAAAAAATCTTATGTAATCACAGGTTCTATCGTTCCCATAGCTTCTATATTAATACTTAGGCTTGAACTCTGCAATGGAGCTCTAAACAAAATCTGTTATTTTTTTTCTGAATAAATATACTCAGTTTTTATTAAACCAAAACTCAATTAAATTATTAAAAATTCAATTAAATTATTATATTATTATTTATTTTTATTATTATTTATTTTTACATACATATATAATATATAATAAATTATATAAATATAGATTATATTATAAATATTTGTTATTTACTTAATTATTTGTATATTTGTATTGTAAATTAAATTAATGTTTATGCTTTATAACACTGCTTTTTTTATGGAGTAATTTTATTCATAAACCATACATATTGGGAATTATATATTATATATTATTAATATCTTTATTCTTTCTTTCTATCATATTTTCATTTTTACACATCCCCTTTTTTATTAATTTTAATAATAAAAAAATTAAAATAATTTAAATTGTTACAACTATATTATTGATTTAGCCATTATTAGCCATTCAGTCATATAGTGATTTTTTATTAGGATCTCTATAATATGAATCTATAAGTTTGTTATTAGTTTTTTTTTTAAATCTAAATTATAAACTTCTAAATATAAATATTATAAACTTCTAAATATAAATAAAAAATTAACGAACGAGTCACACACTGAGCATAGCAATTATACTAAAATTTAAATATATTGTACTTAAAAATAAAAAAAAATAAATAATTAAGGGGTAAATCAAATTTTTATTAAATATTATAAAATCATAATTGTTCATCTTTATATTTCCATTATACTTTTATACTCATTAATAGAAATATTTATCAACTATAAATAAATATAATTAATTAAATATAATGGAAATATAAATATAAGGTGTGTATTATTATTTTTTTTTTAATTATGGGTTTACAAATATCCAAATTTTGATGCCTAAGGTTCCATAGATAGTTTTAATTGTATGGGAACAATAATTAATTTTAGCACGAATTGTTTGTAAAGGAACCCTGCCTTCTCTGCTCCATTCGACACGTGCAATTTCTTTACCGTCTATACGCCCTGAAATTTGCACTTTAATTCCTTTTGTACCCATTTGTTCAGTTAATTCAATAGCTTTTTTCATTGCTTTTCTAAATGAGACTCTCTTTTTTAATTGTAAAGATATATATTCTGCAAGAATAGTAGGTTGTCCATAAGGCCTTTCAATTCTTATGATAGCAATATTTAGTTTATGGTTTAGGTTTATATAATTAAATTCTTTTTGTACATTCATTTGTAATTCTTTTATTAATAAATTGATAAATCCTATATAAATGATTATTTGAATAAAATTTATTCTTTTTTGAATTACTATATAGACAATTCCTTTGAAACTTGAGGATATTTTATTTTTTTTTTTTACATAGTTATTAATAAAATTTCGTATTCTTTCATCTTCTTGTAGACTCATGGAAAAATTATTTGGTTTTGCGAACCAAAATGAATGATGACTTTGAATTGTTCCAAGTCTTAATCCAAGTGGATTTATTTTTTGTCCCATATATTTATTTTTCTTTTAATTCTTTTAAAATAATTTTTATATGACAAGTCTTTTTTTTTATAATATAACTATGACCCAGAACCCGGGGTCCTGACTTTTTAAAAATAGCACCTCTATTTACTTCAGCTTTACTAATAAATAAATTAGTTTCATTCAAATCCATATTATTACTAGCATTTGCTGCTGCAGAATAAACTAATTTTAAAATTGGATAAGATGCCCAATAAGGTATTAATTCCAATATCATGAGTGTTTCCTCATAAGAACGTCCACGAATTTGATTAATTATTCTTTGTGCTTTGAAAACAGATATGTAAATATGTTGAACTAAAACTTTTGTTTCTATATCCGAATTTATATTATTTATCATACAAGTTATACCTGCCAATGGATTATAAAGAATGATAAATGTCTAGTATTAATATACTATAATTAGAAAAATAAAATAAATATGCCTATATTCTATACTATAAATAATATTAAGATAAGATAAAGCTTTTCAAATGAATACTTAGTAGAACAAATACCAACAATATTTATTATTTTTTATTGTTTTTTCGCGTGTCTAACGAAAGTTATAGTAGACACGAATTCTCCCAATTTGTGACCAACCATATTATCTTTTATATAAATAGGTAAATGTTCTTTTCCATTATGAATAGCAATTGTATGGCCAATCATTGTAGGTATAATGGTAGATGCTCGAGACCAAGTCACTATTATTTCTTTATTCTCCCTTATGTTAAGTTTTTCAATTCTTAACAATAAATGATTAGCTACAAAAGTATTGTTTTTTAGTGAACGTGTCATGGTTAATTATTCTTTTTTTTTTAATTGGTATTATTATAAATTAAAAAATATTAAAGTAAGGGCGGATGTAGCCAAGTGGATTAAAGCAGTGGATTGTGAATCTACCATGTGCGGGTTCAATTCCTGTTGTTCGCCCATAATATTATTTATAAATTTATACTTAAATTTCTACTTATTCTACTTAAAAAATTTATTTATTTTTATTTTATTATTTACGACGACGAATAATAAAATTATCACTATATTTGTTCTTTTTCCTACTTCTTTTTCCAAGTGCAGGATAACCCCAGGGAGTTGCGGGTTTTTTTCTACCAATTTTGGCTCTACCTTCACCGCCCCCATGGGGGTGGTCTACAGGGTTCATAACTACACCTCGTACTACAGGACGCTTACCTAACCAACACTTAGATCCGGCTATACCCAAACTTTTTTGGTTCACTCCAACATTACCTACTTGTCCGACTGTTGCTAAGCATTTTTTTGATATCAAACGGACCTCCATAGAAGGTAATCTTAATGTGGCCCATTTAAACTCCTTTGCAATAAGTTTCGATACAGCACCCGCTGCTCTAGCTAATTGTCCACCCTTTCCAAGTGTTATTTCTATATTATGTATGGCTGTGCCTAATGGCATATTGGTTGAAGTAGATTTTTATTTTTTATAAATAAAAATATCTTCCCAAACTGTACAAGCTTCTTCCAAAGCATACGGCTTTCTATATGTATATATGGTAATATATAAACTGGTAATATATAAACTATATAAATCTGCAATCACTTATTTTTATGATTTTTTATACATCCTAGGTCTCTATGTTCCGTCATCTGGCTTGTGTTTTTAATGTAGCATTCAGACCGAATGACTCTATTAAATTACGTTGATACTTCCACATATTATGGGTAACGTAGGAGACATATATATATTTTTTAATTATATTTTTTATATTTTTACGAGAAGTTATTTTATAAATTCTACTGTTTAACTTTCAATTTGCCTCTGACCATCAAATGAAATGTGAATAAATCGTTCTACTCTCTTTTAAACAATAGATACTTCTTGTTTTGTGCTCGCTTCAAATAATTTTATCTTCTCCATATTACTATATCTATAGAGTCAATAAATTTCTATGAGGAACTACTGAACTCAATCACTTGCTTTCACTACTCAACAGTTTTATGTTGAGGTATATCTAATGGGGGTATACTCTAATTATTCTAATTATAAATTATATCCGTGATTTATTTATAAATTTCCGTTGTAAACCTAATTGGTTACTTCCAATTACGTAAATCAATAGTTCAAATCGCACTCAAAGGTAGGGTATTTCCTATTGATATAGTAACTTCTGTACCAGAAACAATGGTATCTCCAATTATAGCTCCTCTGGGATGTAAAATATATCTCTTCTCACCATCCCCATAGTGTATGAGACAAATATATGCATTTCGATTAGGATCATATTCTATGGTTATTATTCTACCATATATCTCTTTTTTATTTCGTATAAAGTCAATTTTACGATATAAATGTTTATGACCTCCCCCTCTATGCCCTACAGTAATGGTACCTCTGGTATTACGACCTTTATTAAAATGATGCTGTCCGTAGATTAAATAATTTTTTAGATTATATTTCACTTGACTATTGATGGCTATATTGCGTATGTTCGGGGTAAAAGTTTTGTATAAATGTATTACCGTGTTATTAAGTCTTTTGCTTTAGGTTATTTTTTTCTATATTATATATAATAGGTGGAATAGAATAACCCGATTTAAACTTAATAATAACGCGTCTGTAATGCATTATATATCCCCTATTTATAAAATTTCCCGGTAGTCGATAACTATTTATAGCTATTACCTTGAAACCAAAGAAGATTTCGGCCCAATGCTTTATTTCTGTTCTAGTTGATCCTGATTCAACATTAGAAGTATATTGATTACTCTTCAATAACTTAATACTTTTTTCTGTCAATACTGTATATTTTATTCCATTCATAAATATATTTTATTCCTATGGGTTACAATATTACAATACAATATTACAATATTTATAATAATTATAATTATTATTATTAATTGTTAATATATTTATATTATGGTGTAAATAATCATATATATATATATTTGCTATAGTATGGATTATGATATTTCATTGATACAGAGCCAATTCCAATAGACTTATTAAATATTACCTTTGGCGTGCATCCAGCAGGAATTGAACCTACGAATTTACCAATTATGAGTTGGGTGCTTTAACCATTCAGCCATGGATGCTTAACAGGAATTATAATACATCATGAATAACTAAATTAAAATTAAATCTTTAGGAGGAATAAATGAAACAACATCAATTAAAATCCTGGATATTAGAATTTAGAGAGATTAAAAATTATAACTATTTAGTAGATTCATGGATGAACTTTAATTTAGTGGGACCTTTAACTTATATTTTTTTACACCAAGAACGTTTTATAAAACTCTTTGATTCCAAAACTTTGAGTATACTAATTTCACATGATTCATCGGGTTCAACAAGCAATCAATATTTAAATTTAACGATCAAAAATACAAATATAGTACTGTTTGTAGTAGTACTTATATCTTGTATTAACAATAAAAAGATAGTTGAAAGAAAAAATATATATTTGATGGAATTTTTTCCTATATATACAAATTACATTGGGTCCATAAAGGAGACATTGGAAAAATATTTTTGGTCTTCCAATAGTAATAGGTTGATTGTTTCACTCTTGTATATTCCAAAAATAAAGAATATTTTTGAAAGTCGATTTCTGGATCCTCAAGAAAGTACTTGGATTATTCCAATAAATAAAAAATGTATTATTAATGAATCTAACCAGATTTCATGTTTGTGGAGGAAACATATTGTAAAAAAAAAAAAAAATTATAGTTATCATATATCTAATATATATAATGAAATCATAGCTGGGATTGAGATTTCATTCAAATATAAATATAGCAAATATCGGCGGGAATTTATTTTTTTATATTATATGGATTATATGATACATAAAATAATCAACTTCAATTTGGGACAACTATTTGAAATTTTAGGAAAAGACTTTATTTGTTATATAATGTCTGTTTTTATTGAATGCAAAAAAGCACCAATTCAGTTGGATATTTCCTTAAAACAACAAGCAGTTGGGACAACTATTCAATTAATTCAATTAAATGATATTGAGCATGTTTCCAATATATTCTTGATATTTTCGAAAAAACAATGGGTTATTTATTTGCAAAATTATGCTCAATTTCATATGTGGCAATTCTTCCAAGATATCTTTATTAGTTGTTGTAATAATCAGCATGAATCAGATTTTTTGATAAACGACTCTAGAGAAAATTGGATTTGGTTGTTAAACAAGTATCCTTCTTTTTTTAGCAAGATACAGAATCCATTGTCAAATATTAAATATGATTCTACAAGATATATTTTTGTTCAAGTAACAGATTTTCAACAATGTAAAGTATATTATTCTGATAAATACAAAGATCCTTTTTATTCCTTTATAAATTATAAAATAGATATTCATAAATTAAAAATAAAAGATAGATCAATTATTTTTGATCCTTACTTTATTCAAACGGAACAAACAGATATAGAATCAGATATATTACAAAAATGTCTTTTTGTATATTATTACATGTCCTGGCTATTTATGGAACTTGATAAACGAATTAATAATTATCTTATTACGGAAGTAATCAAAGAATTTATTGGAAATACTACAATATCAATTTTTTATTTTTTATCTGACAAATGGTCAGAATTGAATAGGGTTTCAAATATTATTTCAAATATTATTTATAAATTAATTATATATTACAAATTTTTGAAAAAAGAAACATATTTTTCTTTTGTCCCTTCTAGGCGAGCAAAAAATAAAGAAATGGTTTATATATTCAAAATAATTATGTATTTACAAGATACCATTTTAATTCATACTTCGGAACCAGATCACATATGTGATCTGGTTCCGAAGTATGAATTAAAATCAGAATATAGATTACTAGAAATGTTGGATCTATTAACTATATCAACAATAACCGAGCCATATCTTGTGTTTCATATGGAATTTTCTTTTTATTTTTATATTGATTCCTACAAATTGTATCAAAAAATAGTATTTAACAAAGTATTAAATTCTAGAGACGAATTGAAAAAGACATATTTATGGGTTCTACCTACTATTTTTTATTTGTTCCGGGTTTACTTCGGTAATAAATTGAACGTAACGGAGGCAGTCAATAAATATAGATTGATACAAAATCTGATTAAAATACAATTTAAAATACAATATAGTACCTATGTATACATAATAAATATATTTAATAGATTCATTTTAATGAATAGATCTGATTGCAACTTAAAATATTTAATTCAAATGTTAAATGATACTTTTAATCATATTTTGAATAATATAACTATAATGAAATATATGAATTATATGAATATTATTAACCAACATTTATTAAATTTAAAAAATAATCATAAGAAATGGTTTGATACTCTTATTTTTCGAACTGATATATTTATGAATCGAGATTCCGATTCATATAATTATTCATATAATTTATATAGATACAAAAGATCTAATGGGATAAATAAATTTTATAAATATTTTGTTTATGAACAGAATAATCCTTTAAAAATAGTGCAAGTAGTGTTCTTATGGTTCTTATGTATTAATAAATATTTTATTTATTGGTCCGAGGCTATTGACAAAGAATATTTGTATAAACCACTTTTTTTAGTTTTGTCCAAGTCACTTCTATTTTTATTTGTTATTATAGGGAATATCTCTATAAATAAGCTTGAGATTCACATATATGAATTTAAATATAAAGATCCAAATTATAAACTCTGCAATAAGTTGTTAGAATACATAGATGTTCAAATCATTAATTTTAATAAATTTAAAGACTTATTATTTTTATTGGATTATCATGATACTTTACAAAGATCAAAATTATTGATCTTTATAAATGTAGGAACAATATTATCATTTTTATTCAAAAATATATCAAAGCGGTTAATTTACTCATTTAATACTATAAATAAAAAAAATCGCAGAAAATCATGTTATAGCACATATTCCTATTTATCAATGATATACAATTATCAATACAATTGGTTTAATCCCATAAAACCATTTCATATAAGTTCATTGATATCTTATTTTTATAAAGAAAATCAATTTATATTCTTAAATGATTCACATAACTTATGGTTATATTGTCACAAAAGATTCCATTTTGATTTTTATGTGAAAAAGACCTATATAAAAAATTATATAATCCATTCAATTAGTTATAGATTTAGGTCCTGGGGAACCCATAAATCCATTTGCAACAAAATATTTTATTTGTATGTAGATAAAAAAAAAGATATACAAAAAGAATCTGACATATTAATAACTAATGATTTTACACACAATGTTTATGAAAAATATAAATTGTACAAATATTTAAGTTTTAAAATTCGATATGAGCCATTTGTTCGTGGAACTATTTATTTTATCACAGACATTTATGCAAGACCTATAACAGAGGAACAAATAGTTAATTTGGAAAAATATTATTATCAACTTATTTCATATATGAATCTATATTATTCAGAAAGGAATAACTTGAATCAGTATCTCAGTTTAAATTCAAACATGGGTTTGATTAATACTCTATGTTCTTATAAATATTTATCATCAGGAAATAATAAAAACCTAAGTTTTTGTCTAAATAAATGTGTTTATAAAGGTCAGATGTATAGAACCTTTAGTCCTTTTTCAAATCTATCAAAATGTAATCTGTTCCAAACATATATGCCATGGTTCCTTACTTCTATAGGGTGCCAATATCTTAATTTTACCCTTTTAGATATTCTTTCAGACCCATTGCCGATGCCAATATTTATTAGTAGTCAAAAATTTGTATCCATTTTTAATGATATGATGCATGAATCATATATATCACGTCTAATTTATCATAAGATTATTCCAAAATGGACTTTGATAAGTTATATTTCGAGTCAATGTTTACGTTGTTTACGTTTACAGAATATTCTTCTGTCCGAAGAAATGATTCATAAAAATAATGAGTCACCTGTTACATTAATATGGTCACATATGAGATCACCAAATGCTTGGGAGTTCCTATATTCCATAATTTTCCTTCTTATTGTTGCTGGATATATCATTCATAGACATATTATATTTTTTTCCCGAGTTTATAGTGAGTTACAGACAGAGTTAGAACATATAAAATATTTGATGATTCCATCATACATGATTGGATTTAAAGAAATTCTGAATAGGTATCCTACATCTGAATTGAATCCTTTATGGTTAAAAAATATTTTTATAGTTGTTATGGAAGAACTACGAAGTTATGCTTCTGGCGGCAACATGCTATTGGGTGGTGGTCCCACTTATGGTATAAAATCACTCAAATCACTATGTTCTAAGATCAATCTCATTTATATTGGAAGTATCATACCAAATCCCCTAAATAAAATCATTTTTTCGATAAATACTAGATATCTAAGTCGTACAAGTAAAGATATTTATTCATTTATAAGAAAAATAAAAAATGTGAATGGTTATTGGATTGATGATAAAATAGAATTATGGGTAGCAAAAAGTTATTCGATTGATGATGAAGAAAGAGAATTCTTGTTTCAATTTTTTAACTTAACGACAGAAAAAAGTATTTCTCAAATTATATGGAGTCTGACTCATAGTGATAATTTATCAAAGAATGACTCTGGTTATAAAATGATTGAACAACCGGGATCAATTTCCTTACGATACTTAGTTGACATTCATCAAAAATATCTAATGAATTATGAGTTCAATAAGTCCTGTTTAGCAGAAAGACGAATATTCCTTGCTCATTATAATACAATCCTTTATTCACAAACCCCGCGTTGGACTAATAGTTTTCAGTCCTCCCTATCTCCTAATGAAAAACCCTTTTCGCTTAAATTATCTCTATATCCTTATATAGGTATTTTATTGATAGGTTATATAGAAATTGGACGATACAATTTGGTCAAAGACCTAGTAAAAAACTCTTATGTTCCTTTAATTACGATATTTCCGAACAAGTTCCTGGATGACAATCCTAATTATTATATTATTGATGATAGTGATGATGATCTTGATATTTATATAGATAAAGATATGTATATGACGAAGAAAATAGACCAATTTGATATCACCCTTCAATTCGAATTAGCAAAAGCAATGTCTCCTTGCATAATATGGATTCCAAACATTCATGATCTGCATGTAAATGAGTCAAATTACTTATCACTTGGTCTATTAGATAACTATATCTACAGGGATTTTGAAAGATGTTCCACTAGCAATATTCTTGTTATTGCTTCGACTCATATTCCCCAAAAAGTGGATCCCGCTCTAATAACTCCGAATAAATTAAATACATGCATTAAAATACGAAGGCTTCTTCTTCAACAGCAAAAAAAACACTTTTTAATTCTTTTATATACTAGGGGATTCCAATTGGAAAAGAATATGTTCCATACTAAGGGATTTGAGTCCATAAACCTGGGTTACAATGTGCGAGATATTGTAAAACTTATCAATGAGTCCCTATCAATTAGTATTACACAGAATAAATTCATTATAGAATCTAATACAATTATATCAGCTCTTTATAGAAAAACTTGGAATTTTCGATCCCATATAAGATTGATTCAAGGTCATGGGATCCTTTTCTATCAGATAGGAAGGGCTGTTACACAAAATGTACTTATAAGTAATTGCCCCATAGATCCTATATCTATCTATATGAATAAGAAATCATGTAAGGGAGGGGATTCTTATTTGTACAAATGGTACTTCAAACTTGGAATGATCATGAATAAATTAACGATACTTCTTTATCTTTTGAGTTGTTCTGCCGGATTGGTCGCTCAAGATCTTTGGTATTCATCCAGATACGATGAAAAAAATTGGATCACTTCCTATGGATTCGTTGATAATGATTCTTATATAGTTCATGGCCTATTAATACTATTATTACTATTAGAAGTAGAAGGCGCTCTGGCTATGGTGGTATCCTCAAGGACAGACAAATATTGCAGTCAGTTTGATAAAAATCCAGTGGCATTACTTCTTCGGTTCGAACCAAGTAATCAGTTAGATATGATGCAAAATGAATCTTGTCCTATCGTTAATCAGAGATTTAAATATGAAAAATACGAATTGGAGTTTGAAGAAGGGGAAGGGGTCCTCGATCTGCAACAGATAGAGGAGGATTTATTCAATC